CCCCCCCCCCAACTACGAAAATTATAGCCCTTTCCCCGTCAGCTGCCTAGAATGAACAGGAAATCTGTTCATTCTAAGTGGCAGTTGGTAGTCAGAACTAGAAAAAAATTATAGCCTTCTCTATCAACTGCCTCTTAGAATGAACAGGAATCTGTTCATTCTAAGAGGCAGTTGGAAGTCAGAACTAGAAAATTATGACCTTCTCCATCAATTGCCCCCCCCCCCCAGAATGAACAGAAATCTCCTCAAATTCAACCCAAACCTACGCATTTAACTTTTTGTATGCTCATTTATAGCCTCTGCTCATCTCTCCCCCTACTACCCCACCTCAACCAAAAAATCTCACATCACCCCCCCCCCCCCCCCATCTCAATTACCCTCCAACCTAATCATTTAATCTTGTCGGTATACATCCCCATTCCCCCCCCAATAACCATTATATATGTATTATTACATACTATGTTTAATAACCATTAATCTATTATCCCCTATAATATCATCTATACATATTATGCTTAATAACCATTATATATGTATTATTACATACTATGTTTAATAACCATTAATCTATTATCCCCTATAATATCATCTATACATATTATGCTTAATAACCATTATATATGTATTATTACATACTATGTTTAATAACCATTAATCTATTATCCCCTATAATATCATCTATACATATTATGCTTAATAACCATTATATATGTATTATTACATACTATGTTTAATAACCATTAATCTATTATCCCCTATAATATCATCTATACATATTATGCTTAATAACCATTATATATGTATTATTACATACTATGTTTAATAACCATTAATCTATTATCCCCTATAATATCATCTATACATATTATGCTTAATAACCATTATATATGTATTATTACATACTATGTTTAATAACCATTAATCTATTATCCCCTATAATATCATCTATACATATTATGCTTAATAACCATTATATATGTATTATTACATACTATGTTTAATAACCATTAATCTATTATCCCCTATAATATCATCTATACATATTATGCTTAATAACCATTATATATGTATTATTACATACTATGTTTAATAACCATTAATCTATTATCCCCTATAATATCATCTATACATATTATGCTTAATAACCATTATATATGTATTATTACATACTATGTTTAATAACCATTAATCTATTATCCCCTATGATATCATCTATACATATTATGCTTAATAACCATTATATATGTATTATTACATACTATGTTTAATAACCATTAATCTATTATCCCCTATAATATCATCTATACATATTATGCTTAATAACCATTATATATGTATTATTACATACTATGTTTAATAACCATTAATCTATTATCCTCTATAATATCATCTATACATATTATGCTTAATAACCATTATATATGTATTATTACATACTATGTTTAATAACCATTAATCTATTATCCCCTAGCATATCATTACCAATGTAAATGTGTTATCTTACTCCTTAAATTACTCCACATATTAACTACACTCCTCTAGATAATCTTGTATACGCCCATACTGACAATACTAGATTGTACCTTTTATGTCTAAACACATTGATATACTTTCCATTGTTAGTCCACTCCATGATCGAACTAAACACCACAAGCTAAAAAAATGTTATGTCTAATAAATCATAATATGTTATTTCAACAACTTCATATTTAACAAAAAAAGTTAAACCAAATTTCATGTCGTATTAATCCCATATCCTACAAGTCCCACCATTTTATACTCATTAAACCATGAATATTATTTTCAAATTAACTTGAATAATAAACATCCATTAGTCCATGACTTTACCTAAACATTCTATTCGGTATCGGCCTAGCTTCTTAATCAACATACTGGAACCACATGAATATGCTTATCAACTGATTATGTGTTATACCCTAAAGACTTTGCATTAGGGACCTTCATATAAATTCTCAAAGTTGGTAAAGTTTCGCGATAAATAACTAAACATATCTACCTATTTTACCGCGAAACTTTACCAATTTATCAAGACCAAAAACGTGTGCTCCGCACTCGTCGCAATTGCATATCATATAGGGTATAACTACTCTTCAGTTCAGAAAACATCTGGTAGGGATGCAAACTAACCCCATTCATCTCTATTTACTCTTCAATTGATTTCCCTAGGGGACATATTTGCGTGTTCCATATAATACATTTCCGTCCGTGATCGCGACATTCTTCTCATTCGAGAGTCGTTCTTTTTTTTTTAAACCTTTGACACTCCCTCGAGAACCTGATCCATATAGAAATACATTACATTACATTCAACTGGGCAGGTTCTCTCGTCCGTATCAAAGGTTTTTACCTTTGACTTCGCGCTCGAGAACCTAATCCATGATACTGGCGTATCGTTCCTACATTCAGTTAGGCTTAAGGTTTTCTCTCGTCTGCTCGTCAAAGGATTTTGGACGCCGATACTATCATCTCGGTATTGGACATTTAGTCCACTCTTCAGGACTTACTATAGTATCTAATTAACTAAACGATTCATGTAATCAAACAATCATACAGATAAGAACTAATCATTTCAATGGAGTCGTTATATGGATCAACTCTGGCCAGCAAACTCTGCCTCAGGCATGTATATATAGTCGCTTCCGACATCACCTTTTGACATGAACACTTGTTGTTTGTAAATCATAAAATCATTGCTCAACGAGCATTAAACTAATGCTTTACGAGCATACATACCCTTATTCCTTCCCCCCTCCTCCCCCAATCTAATTTTTTTAGTCTAAACCCCCCCTTTCCCCCCCACACAGAGTTTCCTCAACCTTATTAACAACCCCCCCGGAGTTAAAAGGCTTTTCTGATTCTTCTCTATCTGGTCACAGGTTTCACTTGTTTACCCCCCCCAATCTAATTTTTTCGTCTAAACCCCCCCTTTCCCCCCCACACAGAGTTTCCTCAACCTTATTAACAACCCCCCCGGAGTTAAAAGGCTTTTCTGATTCTTCTCTATCTGGTTACAGGTTTCACTTGTTTACCCCCAATCTAATTTTTTCGTGTACCCCCCCCCCCCAGAGTTTCCTCAACCTTATTAACAACCCCCCCCGAGTTAAAAGGCTTTTCTGATTCTTCTCTATCTGGTCTCAGATTTCGCTTGTTCCCCAAACTTTTCATCTGACACCCCTTGCAAATGTAAACTATAGGCCGTTAGCCTAGCAAAAAGGACTATTCCTCTGTTAATAAACTTAGTTTACACCCCACTTCCCAAATTCTTTCTATTATCTATTTTCCTGAGATCACCAATGTGCTTCACGGCTTAATTCTATATGTAACGACCCCGTACGCCAAAAGATATGATCCAATGTAATACGTGTTCGTCCACCAATCCCATAATGTAATACCTCCTCTCGAGTCCCAAAGACATCTTCAATCACAACACGCGTGTCTCGACCCACATGCGTTATTTCCCGAAAACTTCCGTAAATATCTTCAATCACAATACGTGTATTTACACATGTGTCTACTACCCCTCCCACGCCCCCAAAGATATCCTCAATCAAAATTTGTGTATACCCATGGGTGGCTACCTCCACTGCATACCCCCAAGTATCCGCTATAGAGATTCATATAATATATATATTAGCCCCTACTCCTAAGTATTCTATTAAAACATATAACGTCATCATCATCTTAAACATATAATGTATTGCTTTCCCCCATACCCCACGCCCCAGCCCCCCCCACTAACCCCAACGCCGCATAATAAGGCGAAGGATTAGAAGAAACACCCAACAACCCAGCCAATAAGACTATTTCAAAAATCATTATTCCTGCAAGGACTCTAACCTAGACCGATAGCCCGGAAAACTATTGCTGTCATTCAACTACAAGAACACTTATGACCCCGACACGAAAATCCCACCCCATCACACATATTACCAAAGATCACCACAACACACGTATATACATGTATACTTGAATATATATGAATATATAGGTATATGTGTATACGTGTGTATGTGTATATCTGTATACTTGAATATATATGAATATATAGGTATGTGTATACGTGTGTATGTGTATATCTGTATATGCATGTATACTTGAATATATATGAATATATAGGTATATGTATATATACATGTGTATGTATATACGTGTATACTTAAATATGTGAATATATAGGTATATGTATATATACATGTGTATGTATATACGTGTATACTTGAATATATATGAATATATAGGTATATGTGTATACGTGTGTATGTGTATATCTGTATATGCGTGTATACTTGAATATACATATATATGAATATATAGGTATATGTGTATACGTGTGTATGTGTATATCTGTATATGCGTGTATACTTGAATATATATGAATATATAGGTATATGTATATATACATGTGTATGTATATACGTGTATACTTGAATATATATGAATATATAGGTATATGTGTATACGTGTGTATGTGTATATCTGTATATGCGTGTATACTTGAATATACATATATATGAATATATAGGTATATGTGTATACGTGTGTATGTGTATATCTGTATATGCGTGTATACTTGAATATATATGAATATATAGGTATATGTATATATACATGTGTATGTATATACGTGTATACTTGAATATATATGAATATATAGGTATATGTGTATACGTGTGTATGTGTATATCTGTATATGCGTGTATACTTGAATATACATATATATGAATATATAGGTATATGTGTATACGTGTGTATGTGTATATCTGTATATGCGTGTATACTTGAATATATATGAATATATAGGTATATGTATATACACATGTGTATGTATATACGTGTATACTTGAATATATATGGATATATAGGTATATGTGTATACGTGTGTATGTGTATATCTGTATATGCGTGTATACTTGAATATACATATATATGAATATATAGGTATATGTATATATACATGTGTATGTATATACGTGTATACTTAAATATATGAATATATAGGTATATGTGTATACGTGTGTATGTGTATATCTGTATATGCGTGTATACTTGAATATACATATATATGAATATATAGGTATATGTATATATACATGTGTATATATCTGTATATCCGTGTATACTTGAATATATATGAATATATAGGTATATGTATATATACATGTGTATGTATATACGTGTATACTTAAATATATGAATATATAGGTATATGTGTATACGTGTGTATGTGTATATCTGTATATGCGTGTATACTTGAATATACATATATATGAATATATAGGTATATGTATATATACATGTGTATGTATATACGTGTATACTTAAATATATGAATATATAGGTATATGTGTATACGTGTGTATGTGTATATCTGTATATGCGTGTATACTTGAATATATATGAATATATAGGTATATGTATATATACATGTGTATGTATATACGTGTATACTTGAATATATATGAATATATAGGTATATGTGTATACGTGTGTATGTGTATATCTGTATATGCGTGTATACTTGAATATACATATATATGAATATATAGGTATATGTGTATGTATATGTGTATATACATATACTTGAATATATATGAATATATAGGTATGTGTATACGTGTGTATGTGTATATCTGTATATCCGTGTATACTTGAATATATATGAATATATAGGTATATGTATATATACATGTGTATGTATATACGTGTATACTTAAATATATGAATATATAGGTATATGTGTATACGTGTGTATGTGTATATCTGTATATGCGTGTATACTTGAATATATATGAATATATAGGTATATGTATATATACATGTGTATGTATATACGTGTATACTTGAATATATATGAATATATAGGTATATGTGTATACGTGTGTATGTGTATATCTGTATATGCGTGTATACTTGAATATACATATATATGAATATATAGGTATATGTGTATACGTGTGTATGTGTATATCTGTATATGCGTGTATACTTGAATATATATGAATATATAGGTATATGTATATATACATGTGTATGTATATACGTGTATACTTGAATATATATGAATATATAGGTATATGTGTATACGTGTGTATGTGTATATCTGTATATGCGTGTATACTTGAATATACATATATATGAATATATAGGTGTATGTATATATACATGTGTATGTATATACGTGTATACTTAAATATATGAATATATAGGTATATGTGTATACGTATATACGTGTATCTTAAATATATGAATATATAGGTATATGTGTGTGTATATGCGTGTATACTTGTATATATGAATATATAATATGTATGTTCTACTCTCATGCTCCAAAGATATATTCATCACAATACATGTATCACACCCTCAACTATACAATTTTTTTGGGGGGGGGGTACAGACATCCCACTCTAAACTCAAAACTCTTGATCTAAATCAAGCAAGTAATGTTTCAGTAGCTTATACAAAGCATTGGCCTTGTAAACCAAAGAATGTGAACTAACCCCCACCTGAAACTTCAAGACAGAGGGACTCAAACCCTCACAACTGGCCCCAAAGCCAATATATAATTAAATTATATCTTACCTATATAGCTTATCCCAAAGCACAGCGCTGAAAACGCTAAGATAGACCCTAAAAAGTCTTATAAGCACAAAGGTCTGGTCCTAGCCTTATTATCAACTGATCTTAAATTTACACATGCAAGTCTCCGCACACCAGTGAGAACGCCCTCCATACCTCACCAGGAGCAGGAGCCGGTATCAGGCACACAAACTGCCCATAACACCTAGCTTAGCCACGCCCCCAAGGGTACTCAGCAGTGATAAACATTGTTTATAAGCGAAAGCTTGACTCAGTTAAAGATATCAGGGCCGGCCAGTCCGGTGCCAGCCGCCGCGGATACACCGTCCAATATGGCCCAAGTTGATAGTCTTCGGCGTAAAGCGTGATTAAAGTTTATATCCATTAGAGTTAAATAAAAACAAAGCCGTGATACGCCTGATATTTAGAAAACCAAAAACGAAAGTTACTCTAACTTAAACCACTTGAATACACGACAGCTAGGAAACAAACTGGGATTAGGAACCTCACTATGCCTAGCCGTAAAATATTTACCTACACCACCCATCGCCAGGGAACTACAAGCTCAAACTTAAAACCCAAAGGACTTGACGGTGTCCCACTCCCCCTAGAGGAGCCTGTGCTATAATCGACAACACCCGCTAAACCCGACTGCTTTTCGACCATCAGCTTGTATACTTCCGTCGTAAGCTCACCGTGTTGAAAGACATAAAGTGAGCCAAAAGGCCCTACCACCAACACGTCAGGTCAAGGTGCAGCCAACAAAGCAGAAAGTAATGGGCTACAATTTCTATGATAGAACCTACGAAAAGCCGTATGAAATATGGCCACGAAGGAGGATTTAGAAGTAAAAAGAAAATAAAGTGTTCTTTTTAATTAGGTACTGGGACGCGTACAGACCGCCCGTCACCCTCTTCGTCAACATCACATAGCTTAATAACCAAAATAAATACTCCAGAAGAGGCAAGTCGTAACAAGGTAAGTATACTGGAAAGTGTACTTGGAATAACAAAATGTAGCTTAAACAAAGCAACTCACTTACACCAAACCAATGTATGTTAACTCAGACCATTTTGAGCCCCATATCTAGCTCCCATATCACACACCAACATACCAACCCCCCCGCTTTTAAAGGATAACAGTCTTCCCCTGGTCTTAGGCTCCAGAATTTCTTGGTGCAAGTCCAAGTAAGAGCTATTTCAATATCTCATGCAAAGCATTGACCTTGTAAACCAAAGAATCAAGACTACCCCCAAAAATTTCAAGATAGAGGGACTTAAACCCTCACAACTGGCCCCCAAAGCCAACATTCTGACTAAATTATATCTTGCATATATAGCCCACCTCAAAAGCACAACGCCGAAAACACCAAAATAGACCATAAAGTCTTATACCACAATCTGACCCCTCCCTTACATCAACTAATCTTAAATTTACACATGTAAGTCTCCACACCAGTGAAAACGCCCTCCACACCAAAAGCAAAAGCCAGTATCAAGCACACAAACTACCCGTACCTAGATTAGCCACGCCCTCAAGAGTACCCAGCAGTGACAAACGTCCATAAACGAGAACTTGACCCAGTTAAAATGCCAGAACCAACCACCACGTATACACCACCCAATATGACCCAAGTTGAGTCTTCAACATAAAGCCTGATTAAAGTTTATATCACTAGAATTAAACCAAACAAAATCGTAATACACCTGTATTTAGAAAACCAAAACGAGTTACTCTAACTTAAACCACTTAAATACACATAGAAAACAAACTGAGATGGAACCTCACTATGCTAACTAAAATATTTATCTATACCACCCATCGCCAGAAAATTACAAGCTAAAACTTAACCCCCCCCCCCCCAAAAAGAATCCATGCTATATCAATATCCGCTACTCAACTGCTTCAACCAACTCACGTACTTCATCATAAACTCACCCTGTTGAAAACATAAAATGAACTAAAGGCCCCACCACCAACACATCAACTCAAGGTGCAGCCAAACAGAAACTAATGGACTACAATCTCTATGGCCCCCCCCCACAAAAAGCCATCTGAAATACGACCACGAAAGAGGATTAGAAGTAAAAATAAAATGTTCTTTTAACTATATACTGGAACACGTACAAACCACCCGTCCCTCTTCATTAACATCACTCAACTTATAACCAAACAAACTCCAGAAGAGGTAAGTCGTAACAAGATAGTATACTGAAAAAATGTACTCAATAACAAAATGTAGCTTAAACAAACAACTCGCTTACACCGAACCAATGTATATTAAACTCAAACCATTTTGAACCCCATACCCAGCTCTCATATCTTACACACCAACACACCAGACTTCCCTAACTATTAATTCTATGCCTCACCACTCAAATAAAACTTATTTGAACCAAAATACAACCTCACACCCAAGATGTATTACTAAATAACCAAGTTGACCTAAAAGCAACCGCCTTTCAAAGCCTCAAAACTTAATTAACATAGCAACTCCTAAAACATTTTTCCCCACAAATTACAAACATATGTGGACATAGTTTAATCAAAACATTAGGTTGTGATCCTAACAACGGAGGCTAATACCCCCCTGCTCACCGAGCTCGATTCGGAAAAACGAGTACTGCTAATCCTCTAACCCACGGTTCAACTCCCTGGCGAACTCAACCCCCCGCCTGAAACTCAAGACAGAGGGACTCAAACCCCCACAACTGGCCCCAAAGCCAATATATAATTAAATTATATCTTGCCTATATAGCTTATCCCAAAGCACAGCGCTGAAAACGCTAAGATAGACCCTAAAAAGTCTTATAAGCACAAAGGTCTGGTCCTAGCCTTATTATCAACTGATCTTAAATTTACACATGCAAGTCTCCGCACACCAGTGAAAACGCCCTCCATACCTAACCAGGAGCAGGAGCCGGTATCAGGCACACAAACTGCCCATAACACCTAGCTTAGCCACGCCCCCAAGGGTACTCAGCAGTGATAAACATTGTTCATAAGCGAAAGCTTGACTCAGTTAAAGATATCAGGGCCGGCCAATCCGGTGCCAGCCGCCGCGGATACACCGTCCAATATGGCCCAAGTTGATAGTCTTCGGCGTAAAGCGTGATTAAAGTTTATATCCATTAGAGTTAAATAAAAACAAAGCCGTGATACGCCTGCTATTTAGAAAACCAAAAACGAAAGTTACTCTAACTTAAACCACTTGAATACACGACAGCTAGGAAACAAACTGGGATTAGGAACCTCACTATGCCTAGCCGTAAAATATTTACCTACACCACCCATCGCCAGGGAACTACAAGCTCAAACTTAAAACCCAAAGGACTTGACGGTGTCCCACTCCCCCTAGAGGAGCCTGTGCTATAATCGACAACACCCGCTAAACCCGACTGCTTTTCGACCATCAGCTTGTATACTTCCGTCGTAAGCTCACCGTGTTGAAAGACATAAAGTGAGCCAAAAGGCCCTACCACCAACACGTCAGGTCAAGGTGCAGCCAACAAAGCAGAAAGTAATGGGCTACAATTTCTATGATAGAACCTACGAAAAGCCGTATGAAATATGGCCACGAAGGAGGATTTAGAAGTAAAAAGAAAATAAAGTGTTCTTTTTAATTAGGTACTGGGACGCGTACAGACCGCCCGTCACCCTCTTCGTCAACATCACACAGCTTAATAACCAAAATAAATAATCCAGAAGAGGCAAGTCGTAACAAGGTAAGTATACTGGAAAGTGTACTTGGAATAACAAAATGTAGCTTAAACAAAGCAACTCGCTTACACCGAGCCAATGTGTGTTAACTCAGACCATTTTGAGCCCCATATCTAGCTCTCCTGTCACACACCAACATACCAAAAATTCCCCAACAAAACATTTACTTAGTTTAGTAGAGGTGATCAAAAAACCCATAGAAGCTTTAGATACTGTACCGCAAGGGATTAATGAAATAGAAATGAAATAAAAACAAAGCACATCAAAGCAGAGATTAACTCTCGTACCTTTTGCATCATGGTCTAGCTAGCCTTAATCAAGCAAAATGCTTCTTACAGTTTGACCCCCCGAAACTAAGTGAGCTACCTCAGAACAGCTTATAGAGCCAACCCATCTCTGTTGCAAAAGAGCGGGAAGATTCCTAGGTAGCGGCGAAAAACCTATCGAACTTAGAGATAGCTGGTTATTCAAGAAACGGATTTTAGTCCAACCTAAAGCACCACCCACCACAAACTATCAATTTTATGCTTTAGCGCCACTCAAATAAGGTACAGCTTATTTGAGCCAGGATACAACCTCACATCCAGGGTAATGTTTTACTAAATAATCAAGTTGGCCTAAAAGCAGCCACCTTTCAAAAAGCGTCAAAGCTTAATTATCTTTATGACCAATACCTATAAACAACCAGACCCCCCCCCCCCCATTGAATGACTCCATAACATATGGAAACCCTAATGCTAGAACAAGTAACAAGAAGAAGACCTTCTCTAAATGTAAGTGTAAACCCCAATGAACAAATCACCGGAACTCACCGCCAATGAACCCAAAACGCTAACACCACTAAAACCGCGCTATACAAAGCGTCAACCTTACACAAGAACATTCCTATGAAAGATTAAAAAAACCGGAAGGAACTCGGCAAACTCAGCCCCGCCTGTTTACCAAAAACATCGCCTCCTGCTCAAAAATAGGAGGTCCAGCCTGCCCAATGATTATTTAAATGGCCGCGGTACCCTAACCGTGCAAAGGTAGCGTAATCACTTGTCTACTAAATATAGACCTGTATGAACGGCACCACGAGGGCCACACTGTCTCCCCCCTTTAATCAGTAAAACTGATCCCCCCGTGAAGAAGCGGGGATTCAAATACAAGACGAGAAGACCCCATGGAGCTTTAAACCAAGAGTCAACTGCTAAATTTTATATCATAAATACCTCAATCATGACTCAAAGTTTTCGGTTGGGGCGACCGCGGAGCATAACAAAACCTCCACGATGAAAGAACATAAAATTCTTACCCAAGAACCACACCACAAAGGACCACAAATGTGACATCCATTGACCCAAAAAGCTTGATCAACGAACCTAGTTACCCTGGGGATAACAGCGCAATCCATTTCAAGAGCCCATATCGACAAATGGGTTTACGACCTCGATGTTGGATCGGGGTATCCCAGTGGTGCAACCGCTACTAAAGGTTCGTTTGTTCAACGATTAAAACCCCACGTGATCTGAGTTCAGACCGGAGCAATCCAGGTCGGTTTCTATCTATAAAGAGCTTGCCCTAGTACGAAAGGACCGAGCAAACATGGCCAATAAACTAATAAGCCATCACTAAACTAATGCCACCAACTCAATTAGTTATATCTATAATCTACACCTAGACAAGGTACGTTAATAAAGCAAAACCGGCCATGCAAAAGACCTAAACCCTTTCACCTATGGGTTCAAATCCCATTATTAACTCCTATGTCTCAAATTATAACCGCTATTTCCCCCATCCTATATATCCTCCCCATCCTCCTAGCAGTAGCCTTCTTCACCCTAATTGAACGAAAAATTTTAGGCTACATACAACACCGCAAAGGACCAAATATCGTTGGGCCCTTCGGCCTCCTCCAACCAATTGCCGATGGCCTAAAACTATTTATTAAAGAACCAATTCGCCCATCAACCTCCTCCCAAATTCTTTTTCTACTTACCCCAACCATAGCCCTCTCTCTGGCAATAATTATATGAACACCACTCCCCATACCAACCCCCCTCTCAGACCTAAACCTTAGCATCCTTTTCATCCTTGCCATCTCCAGCCTCACAGTTTATTCTATTCTAGGCTCCGGATGAGCCTCAAACTCTAAATACGCCCTAATTGGAGCCCTACGAGCAGTTGCACAAACTATTTCATATGAAGTCACCCTTGCCCTCATCATCCTCTCTACAATTCTACTTTCAGGAAGCTTCACACTAACAAACCTAATTACCACCCAACAATTCACCTGACTCGTCATCCCCGCATGACCCCTTGCAGCCATATGATTTATCTCAACACTCGCCGAAACTAACCGAGCCCCGTTTGACCTCACTGAAGGAGAATCAGAATTAGTCTCAGGATTTAACGTAGAATATGCAGGAGGCCCCTTTGCCCTATTTTTTCTAGCAGAATACGCCAACATCCTAATAATAAACACCCTAACAACAACTATCTTCATTAATTCCCCAACCTTATTTACATTCTCAACTGTTCCACTAATAACTAAAGCAACACTACTTTCACTTATATTTTTATGAATCCGCGCCTCCTACCCACGATTCCGCTATGACCAACTCATACATCTAGTCTGAAAAAACTTTCTACCTATTACACTAGCCACAGTCATCTGATTTATCTCCCTACCCATCTCAACATCCACAACCCCCCCCCTAATATAGGAAAAGTGCCCGAAAGATAAGGACCTCCTTGATAGGGAGACCAATATGGGTTCAAACCCCATCTCTTCCTTAGAAAAATGGGACTCGAACCCACACTTGAGGAATCAAAACCCCCCGCACTCCCCACTATGCTATTTTCTAGTAAAGTCAGCTAATTAAGCTCTTGGGCCCATACCCCACAAATGTCGGTTAAACTCCTTCCTTTACTAATTAACCCCACAGCCCTATCCATACTTCTACTAAGCCTAGCCCTAGGCACGACAACCACACTAATAGCCCATCACTGACTACTCGCATGAATTGGTTTAGAAATTAATACCCTAGCAATCATCCCCATAATTACCAAAACCCCCCACCCCCGAGCTATCGAAGCCGCAACTAAATACTTCCTGACTCAAGCAACGGCCTCAGCCATAATCCTATTTACCGGAGTAATAAACGCCTGACATTCAAACATCTGAGAAATTACCCAACTCTCTGCCACCGCCTCCATCCTAATCTCAGTTGCCCTCGCCACCAAATTAGGTCTAGCCCCCCTTCACTTCTGAATACCAGAAGTAATCCAAGGATCCCCCCTACTCACAGGCCTAATTCTATCAACCTGACAAAAAATTGCCCCAATAGCTCTACTCATTAATATTGCCCCATCAACCAACCTCTACCTTATTACAACCCTAGGCCTCACCTCTATCCTCATCGGCGGCTGAGGGGGAACAAACCAAACACAACTACGAAAATTAATAGCCTTCTCCTCCATCGGCCACCTAGGGTGAACAATAATTATCCTCAAATTCAACCCAAACCTAGCTATATTTAACTTCATTATATACTCAGTCATAACCTCTACCGCATTTCTCTCCCTTTACTACCTATCAACAACCAAAATATCTCAACTATCAACCCCCCCCTCAAAAACCCCAACACTAACTTCCCTAATAATATTGACCCTCCTCTCACTAGCAGGCCTCCCCCCACTATCAGGATTTTCCCCCAAACTACTCATTATTCTTGATCTATGTAAACAAGATATACAAATACTAGCTCTCACAATATTGGTGACATCACTAATAGCCCTCTTCTTCTACCTACGCCTAACATATATCCTCAACATAACCCTCCCCCCAAACTCCTCCCCCTCAAAAACTATATGACGCGCCACAAACACAACCTCATCACTCATTGCTATCTCAACCTCACTCACAATCCTTCTACTCCCAATTACCCCCATACTCATTACAACATAGAAATTTAGGTTAAAAGACCAAGGGCCTTCAAAGCCCTAAGCAGGGGCCAACCTCCCCCTAATTTCTGCCCTAAAATAACCCCCATGACTTTAATTACAACTAAACGCTCAAACCAACGAACATCACTCTATTACATAACACAACGCTAAACAAAACTTCCCCAGAAAACTAAACTACTTCTCCCAATTATTTAAACTGAAAAGGCCCCCCCCCAGGACTACGAAATTATAGCCCCTTTTCCCTCATCAGCTGCCTAGAATGAACAGAAATCTGTTCACTCTAAGTGGTAGTTGGAACTCAGAATTAGAAAATTATAGCCCTTTCCCCATCAGCTGCCTAGAATGAACAGGAAATCTGTTCATTCTAAGTGGCAGTTGGAAGTCAGAACTAGAAAAAAATTATAGCCTTCTCTATCAACTGCCTCTTAGAATGAACAGGAAATCTGTTCATTCTAAGAGGCAGTTGGAAGTCAGAACTAGAAAATTATGACCTTCTCCATCAATTGCCCCCCCCCCAGAATGAACAGAAATCTCCTCAAATTCAACCCAAACCTACGCATTTAACTTTTTGTATGCTCATTTATAGCCTCTGCTCATCTCTCCCCCTACTACCCCACCTCAACCAAAAAATCTCACATCACCCCCCCCCCCCCCCCCCCCCATCTCAATTACCCTCCAACCTAATCATTTAATCTTGTCGGTATACATCCCCATTCCCCCCAATAACCATTATATATGTATTATTGCATACTATGTTTAATAACCATTAATCTATTATCCCCTATAATATCATCTATACATATTATGCTTAATAACCATTATATATGTATTATTACATACTATGTTTAATAACCATTAATCTATTATCCCCTATAATATCATCTATACATATTATGCTTAATAACCATTATATATGTATTATTACATACTATGTTTAATAACCATTAATCTATTATCCCCTATAATATCATCTATACATATTATGCTTAATAACCATTATATATGTATTATTACATACTATGTTTAATAACCATTAATCTATTATCCCCTATAATATCATCTATACATATTATGCTTAATAACCATTATATATGTATTATTACATACTATGTTTAATAACCATTAATCTATTATCCCCTATAATATCATCTATACATATTATGCTTAATAACCATTATATATGTATTATTACATACTATGTTTAATAACCATTAATCTATTATCCCCTATAATATCATCTATACATATTATGCTTAATAACCATTATATATGTATTATTACATACTATGTTTAATAACCATTAATCTATTATCCCCTATAATATCATCTATACGTATTATGCTTAATAACCATTATATATGTATTATTACATACTATGTTTAATAACCATTAATCTATTATCCCCTATAATATCATCTATACATATTATGCTTAATAACCATTATATATGTATTATTACATACTATGTTTAATAACCATTAATCTATTATCCCCTATAATATCATCTATACATATTATGCTTAATGACCATTATATATGTATTATTACATACTATGTTTAATAACCATTAATCTATTATCCCCTAGCATATCATTACCAATGTAAATGTGTTATCTTACTCCTTAAATTACTCCACATATTAACTACACTCCTCTAGATAATCTTGTATACGCCCATACTGACAATACTAGATTGTACCTTTTATGTCTAAACACATTGATATACTTTCCATTGTTAGTCCACTCCATGATCGAACTAAACACCACAAGCTAAAAAAATGTTATGTCTAATAAATCATAATATGTTATTTCAACAACTTCATATTTAACAAAAAAAGTTAAACCAAATTTCATGTCGTATTAATCCCATATCCTACAAGTCCCACCATTTTATACTCATTAAACCATGAATATTATTTTCAAATTAACTTGAATAATAAACATCCATTAGTCCATGACTTTACCTAAACATTCTATTCGGTATCGGCCTAGCTTCTTAATCAACATACTGGAACCACATGAATATGCTTATCAACTGATTATGTGTTATACCCTAAAGACTTTGCATTAGGGACCTTCATATAAATTCTCAAAGTTGGTAAAGTTTCGCGATAAATAACTAAACATATCTACCTATTTTACCGCGAAACTTTACCAATTTATCAAGACCAAAAACGTGTGCTCCGCACTCGTCGCAATTGCATATCATATAGGGTATAACTACTCTTCAGTTCGGAAAACATCTGGTAGGGATGCAAACTAACCCCATTCATCTCTATTTACTCTTCAATTGATTTCCCTAGGGGACATATTTGCGTGTTCCATATAATACATTTCCGTCCGTGATCGCGACATTCTTCTCATTCGAGAGTCGTTCTTTTTTTTTTTTAACCTTTGACACTCCCTCGAGAACCTGATCCATATAGAAATACATTACATTACATTCAACTGGGCAGGTTCTCTCGTCCGTATCAAAGGTTTTTACCTTTGACTTCGCGCTCGAGAACCTAATCCATGATACTGGCGTATCGTTCCTACATTCAGTTAGGCTTAAGGTTTTCTCTCGTCTGCTCGTCAAAGGATTTTGGACGCCGATACTATCATCTCGGTATTGGACATTTAGTCCACTCTTCAGGACTTACTATAGTATCTAATTAACTAAACGATTCATGTAATCAAACAATCATACAGATAAGGACTAATCATTTCAATGGAGTCGTTATATGGATCAACTCTGGCCAGCAAACTCTGCCTCAGGCATGTGTATATAGTCGCTTCCGACATCACCTTTTGACATGAACACTTGTTGTTTGTAAATCATAAAATCATTGCTCAACGAGCATTAAACTAATGCTTTACGAGCATACATACCCTTATTCCTTCCCCCCTCCTCCCCCAATCTAATTTTTTTAGTCTAAACCCCCCCTTTCCCCCCCACACAGAGTTTCCTCAACCTTATTAACAACCCCCCCGGAGTTAAAAGGCTTTTCTGATTCTTCTCTATCTGGTCACAGGTTTCACTTGTTTACCCCCCCCAATCTAATTTTTTTAGTCTAAACCCCCCCTTTCCCCCCCACACAGAGTTTCCTCAACCTTATTAACAACCCCCCCGGAGTTAAAAGGCTTTTCTGATTCTTCTCTATCTGGTCACAGGTTTCACTTGTTTACCCCCCCCAATCTAATTTTTTCGTCTAAACCCCCCCTTTCCCCCCCCCCCAGAGTTTCCTCAACCTTATTAACAACCCCCCCCGAGTTAAAAGGCTTTTCTGATTCTTCTCTATCTGGTCTCAGATTTCGCTTGTTCCCCAAACTTTTCATCTGACACCCCTTGCAAATGTAAACTATAGGCCGTTAGCCTAGCAAAAAGGACTATTCCTCTGTTAATAAACTTAGTTTACACCCCACTTCCCAAATTCTTTCTATTATCTATTTTCCTGAGATCACCAATGTGCTTCACGGCTTAATTCTATATGTAACGACCCCGTACGCCAAAAGATATGATCCAATGTAATACGTGTTCGTCCACCAATCCCATAATGTAATACCTCCTCTCGAGTCCCAAAGACATCTTCAATCACAACACGCGTATCTCGACCCACATGCGTTATTTCCCGAAAACTTCCGTAAATATCTTCAATCACAATACGTGTATTTACATATGTGTCTACTACCCCTCCCACGCCCCCAAAGATATCCTCAATCAAAATTTGTGTATACCCATGGGTGGCTACCTCCACTGCATACCCCCAAGTATCCGCTATAGAGATTCATATAATATATATATTAGCCCCTACTCCTAAGTATTCTATTAAAACATATAACGTCATCATCATCTTAAACATATAATGTATTGCTTTCCCCCACACCCCACCAAGCTTTACATATAATGCCTAGGGCACTATCCTAGTAAAAGAAAACAACCCCCTGCTACATACCCAATTTATTTACCAACCCATATATGTTTATGCCCCCTCCCATCTTCAATCACACATATGTGTATACATTACCAAAGATATTCATCACAATACACATGTACCATGTGTATATAATACTCCCCCCCCCAATTGCATATGTATGCATGTACATGTTCTACTCCTGTATTCCTAGAGGTATAACCACAATATATATCTCCACCCACCCCAAACTACATGACACCGCAAACACAACCTCATCACTCGCTGCTCTCAACTTCACTCACAATTACCCCACACCCACTTTAATATAGAAATTCAAATTAAAACCAAGAGCCTTCAAAACCCTAAACAGGAATCAACCTTCCCCCCTATTTCCACCCTAGAAAGATGGGCCTCGATCCCATAATTATTTAGTTAACAGCTAAATGCTCAAACCAACGAGCTTCATTCTACCACATAAAACACAATGCTAATGCAACAAAAACTTCCCCCCAGAGAACTAAACTACTTCTCCCGGTTTATTAAAAACGGGAGAAGCCCCGGAGGGAAAGGCTGGGGGGGAGAGAATGTTTAAGACTCGTGGGGGTGTAACCCACATCTCGGGATTGCAAGTCCCACTCTTTAATTAAGATAGAGCCTTAAGCCCTGGCGGACACTACTCCGCCTCTTGAGGTTTGCAACCTCACATGTAACACCCCAGGGCCTGGTAAGAAGAGGACTTTAACCTCTGTCCTCGGGGTTACAACCCGCCGCCTACTCGACCACCTTACCTGTGATAATTACCCGTTGATTTTTTTCCACCAATCATAAAGATATCGGCACCATATACCTAATATTTGGTGCATGAGCCGGAATAATCGGAACAGCCCTCAGCCTCCTGATTCGAGCTGAACTAAGCCAACCCGGCACACTCCTAGGGGATGACCAAATTTATAATGTAATTGTTACAGCCCACGCATTCGTAATAATCTTCTTCATGGTCATACCAGTTCTCATCGGGGGATTCGGCAACTGACTAGTCCCACTAATAATTGGGGCCCCAGATATAGCCTTCCCACGAATAAACAACATAAGCTTCTGACTTCTCCCCCCCTCATTCTTCCTCCTACTAGCTTCCTCATCTGTGGAAGCTGGAGTCGGCACCGGCTGAACAGTTTACCCCCCCCTAGCCGGAAATATAGCTCATGCAGGTCCCTCTGTAGACCTAGCAATCTTCTCCCTCCACTTAGCCGGAATCTCCTCGATCCTAGGCGCTATTAACTTCATCACAACAATCCTAAACATAAAACCTCCATCAGTAACACAATATCAAACCCCCCTATTTGTCTGATCTGTACTAATTACAGCAATCCTCCTTCTCCTCTCACTACCAGTCCTTGCAGCAGGCATTACCATGCTACTCACAGATCGAAACCTTAACACCTCATTCTTTGACCCTGCAGGGGGAGGAGACCCAGTCCTCTACCAACACCTATTCTGATTCTTCGGACACCCAGAAGTCTACATCCTTATCCTACCTGGCTTCGGAATTATCTCACACGTTGTTACCTACTACTCAAGCAAAAAAGAACCCTTCGGCTACATGGGCATAGTTTGAGCCATACTCTCTATTGGCCTATTAGGTTTTATCGTCTGAGCTCACCACATATTCACCACAGACCTTAATGTAGATACTCGAGCCTACTTCACATCCGCAACAATAATCATTGCCATTCCAACAGGAGTAAAAGTATTTAGCTGACTCGCAACAATGCACGGAGGAATTATCAAATGACAAGCTCCCATATTATGAGCCCTCGGATTTATTTTCCTATTTACTGTAGGCGGACTAACCGGGATTGTTCTAGCCAACTCATCCATTGATATTGTTCTCCACGACACGTACTACGTCGTTGCCCACTTCCACTATGTCCTCTCTATGGGGGCTGTATTCGCCATTATAGCCGGATTCATACACTGATTCCCCCTCTTCACCGGTCTCACCCTTCACAACATATGAACTAAGGTTCACTTTATAATAATATTTACTGGGGTAAACCTAACCTTTTTCCCACAACATTTTCTAGGGCTAGCCGGAATACCCCGCCGCTACTCAGACTACCCAGACGCCTACACCCTGTGAAACACAACCTCATCTATCGGCTCCCTTATCTCCCTCGTTGCAGTAATGCTAATAATATTTATCATCTGAGAAGCCCTCACTGAAAAACGACCCTTTAAGGGCACCGAAATAACCCCCACTGACACAGAATGACTCTTAGGCTTCCCGCCGCACCACCACACATTTGAAGAGCCTTCATTTTCTGTTAAAATTAACCGAGAAAGGAGGGAATCGAACCCCCATAATTTGATTTCAAGCCAAACACATCACCACTCTGTCACTTTCTTTGAGGGGTTAGTTAAATAATAACATGACCTTGTCAGAGTCAAATAACAAGTTAAACCCATGTACTCCTCCATGTCTTACCAAACTCAAACCGGCTTTCAAGACGCCGCCTCCCCCGTCATAGAAGAACTACTCCACTTTCATGACCACACACTAATAGCGGTATTTTTAATCAGCGCCATAGTACTTTACATTATTACAATCCTTATAACTACCAAACTATCAAGTATCAGCACCATTGACGCCCAAGAAATTGAAATAGTCTGAACTGTGATACCCGCGATTATCCTAACAACTATTGCTCTTCCATCATTACGAATTTTATACCTAATAGATGAAATTAATAACCCCCATATTACCGTAAAAACACTCGGCCACCAATGATACTGAAGCTATGAATACTCAGATTTCACTGACCTAGCCTTTGACTCTTACATACTCCCCACCGATTCTCTTCAGCCCGGACACTTCCGCCTACTCGAAGTAGACAACCGAATAACCTTGCCTACCGGCCTAACAACCCGCATAATTATTACAGCAGAAGATGTACTCCACTCTTGAACAATCCCCTCTCTTGGGGTCAAAACTGATGCTATCCCAGGCCGATTAAGCCAATCCTCATTCATAATTTGCTACCCAGGAATCTACTACGGACAATGTTCAGAAATCTGCGGTGCTAATCACAGCTTCATACCCATTGTTATTGAAACCCTCCCAACCCAAAACTTCTTAAACTGAACCACCACACAAGATATATCATTAAGAAGCTATATGACAGCGACAGCCTTTTAAGCTGTAGACAGGTGACTACAACCACCCTTAATGAATGCCTCAACTCCTACCAAATCCATGATTTTATATTTTTTTCTCCTCTTGAATTATCCTTCTCCTCTTCCCCCGAAAAATCCTAACCAACACCACAATTAACAACCTTACACTAACTACCACTACAAAACCACACCCCACCTGAACCTGACCATGATCCTAAATCTATTTAACCAATTTACCCCACCCACCATCCTCGGTTTCCCTGTAATTATTATTTCTTTGCTAATCCCACTTCTACTACTCCCAACCCCAACTAACCGCTGAATTACTAACCGCCTAATGACTGTCCAATCATCACTCTTAAAAGCCTTTACTAAACAAATCTTTATACCAATAAGTTTAAAATCCCTAAACTGAGCCCTCATCCTCTCCTCTTTAATATTTATACTCACCAACCTTAACCTAATTGGTCTTCTACCATACACCTTCACCCCAACCACGCAACTATCAATAAACCTAGGCCTAGCAATCCCCCTCTGACTCGCTACTGTACTCATCGGCTTCCGAAATCAACCAACTACTTCCCTAGCCCACTTCCTCCCAGAAGGAACCCCCACACCCCTAATTCCCATCCTAATTGTTATCGAAACTATTAGCTTATTTATCCGCCCAATTGCCCTTGGAGTACGACTCACAGCCAACCTCACAGCAGGCCACCTACTAATTCAACTTATTTCATCGGCAACCTTAGCCATTATACCCCTTTCACTCCCCCTCTCCCTTCTCACATTTATTGTTCTTCTCTTACTAACTATTCTTGAACTCGCCGTTGCGATAATTCAAGCCTACGTATTTGTCCTCTTACTGAGCCTCTATCTTCAAGAAAACACTTATGACCCACCAAACTCACGCCTATCACATAGTTAACCCTAGCCCATGACCCCTCACAGGAGCCAGTGCCGCATTCCTACTAACCTCCGGCCTCGCCACATGATTCCACTTTAACTCCACTTTACTCCTTCTTATGGGTTTAACACTTATACTCCTCACCATAATCCAATGATGACGCGATATAACCCGAGAAGGAACCTTCCAAGGCCACCACACAACTCCAGTCCAAAACGGCCTACGATACGGAATAATTTTATTTATTACATCAGAAGTCTTCTTCTTCCTCGGATTCTTCTGAGCATTTTACAACGCCAGCCTTGCCCCCACACTAGAAACAGGAGAATGCTGACCACCAATAGGAATTTCCCCCCTTAACCCATTTGAAGTCCCCCTATTAAACACAGCAGTTCTCCTAGCCTCCGGCGTTTCAGTTACCTGAGCTCACCATAGCATCATGCAAGGGGACCGAGAGGGGACAATCCAATCTTTAATCCTAACAATCATTCTAGGAGTATATTTTACCCTATTGCAAGCTCTGGAATACCTTGAAGCCCCATTCACTATCGCAGACGGAATTTACGGCTCAACCTTCTTCGTAGCTACGGGATTCCACGGCCTCCATGTAATTATTGGCTCCCTCTTCCTATTAACCTGCCTATCTCGACAACTTGTATACCACTTCACATCACATCATCACTTCGGATTTGAAGCCGCAGCCTGATATTGACACTTCGTAGACGTCGTATGACTGTTCCTGTATGTATCGATCTACTGATGAGGATCCTACTTTTTTAGTATAAATAGTACAAGTGGCTTCCAACCACTCAGCTCTGGTTCAACCCCAGAAAATAGTAATGCAATTCTACATCACCACAACAATCACCATTACACTAATCCTCCTTATAATAAGCTTCTGACTTCCCTCAATAAACCCAGACACAGAAAAACTATCCCCATACGAATGCGGATTTGACCCCCTAGGCACCGCACGCCTACCCTACTCAATACGATTTTTCCTAGTGGCTATCCTCTTTCTCCTCTTTGACCTAGAAATCGCTCTCCTACTCCCAACCCCATGAGCCACCCACCTTTTACACCCCACTCTAACCATCGTATGAACTTCAACTATTCTCCTCCTCCTCACCATCGGCTTTATTTATGAGTGACTCCAGGGGGGCCTAGAGTGAGCCGAATGGCAGGCTAGTCCAAACAAGATAATTGATTTCGACTCAATAGATTATGGCTCAAACCCATAGCCTCCCCATGCTCATCCCCCTACTCTCAGCCATATTTTCAACCCTTTTAATAGGGCTCTCCTTTCACCGCCTCCACCTTTTATCCGCCCTTCTCTGCCTAGAGGGAATAATACTAATCATCTTTATTGGCCTAAGCCTCTGACCAAACAACCTTACTTTTTCATCCTCCTTTTCTCCCCTAATTATGTTAACCTTATCTGCATGCGAAGCAGCCCTAGGCCTCTCCCTAATAATCGCAACAGCCCGCTCACACGGCTCCGATAACCTAAAAACCCTAAATACACTACAATGTTAATTATATCACTAGCCTGATCCTCTCTAGTCTTAATAAGCTTTTTATACCCTAAAAAACTCCTATGAACCCTGGCCACCGACCACGGCTTCATTATTACCATCATCTCCTTCACCTGCCTTCACCACTATAGCTCCTCTACTTCAAACCACCTATTTATTATTGACCAACTCTCAGCCCCACTTGCACTACTAACTTGCTGACTATTCCCACTTATGCTTCTAGCCAGCCAAAACAAAATAATTATTGAACCAGAAGTCCGACAACGAGTATACATTGCCAATGCCGCCCTCCTCCAACTAACAACCCTACTAGCCTTTACTACCTCAGACATATTTTTATTTTTTTTATACTTTGAGGCATCCCTTATTCCCACAATAATTATTATTACCCGATGAGGACCAATACGCGATCGCTTAATAGCTGGCAACTATATTGTATTTTATACGCTAGCAGCAGCTGCCCCGTTCTTAATTTTCCTAACCAACTCTTATCTAGAATCAGGCACCCTCTCACTACCACTCACTCAAATTAACTCACCCACGTTTAACCCCAAGCATGCCCAACTACTCTGACTAATATGCAACTTAGCCTTCCTTGCTAAAATACCCCTCTACACCCTCCACCTATGACTAACAAAAGCCCACGTGGAAGCTCCAATCGCGGGCTCTATAGTCCTCGCAGGCACGCTATTAAAACTAGGCGGATACGGACTATTACGCTTCTCAACTATTCTGCCAGTCACCTTAAACAAAATCTTACTATTCATAGCAATTGCCCTATTTGGCATCGTCGCCACCGCCTTCCTATGTCTCCGCCAAACCGACCTAAAATCTCTCATCGCCCTATCATCTGTCAGTCACATAAACCTCGTCATCGCGGCTGCTGCAATTCAAACCCCAGAAAGCTTCAAAGGGGCAACAATTATAATAATTGCCCACGGCCTAGCATCCTCAGCCTTCTTCTGCGTAGCTAACTCCCTCTATGAACACATGCAAACTCGAATTATATCTACACTTCGCGGGACAATATTAATTTTTCCCCTCACTGGCGCCTGATGGCTTTTAATTATTCTGTCAAACATAGCTTTTCCCCCATCTATTAACTTCATAAGCGAACTAATCATTTTATCAACCATCTTTGCCAACTCCCCAAAAACCTTCATATTTGCAGCCATCGGAATTTTAACCACAACTGCCTACTCACTGTATGTTTTATCCACACTACAGTGAGGCCCCCTACCCAAACACCTGAAACCAATTTCAACATACACAACCCGAGAACACATCCTAGTCACCCTTCACATTATTCCCGCTATTATTATAATCCTCAAACCACACATCTTCATAATATCTGGGCATATTTAGTTAAACACACCACAGAGAAGGTAACACCTTCCTGCCCACAGAGCCTGACCTATAAATATTCCCGCGGTTCAACTCCGCGCCAGGCTATCTTGACATGAATAACACTCACCATAAGAAAAATGAACACTCAACTACTCATAATAATAAACTTTATTTTAACCCTCATCACTATCTCCTCCCCCCTAATCTTCCCCCCAACTAATTTTCCATCTTCTGCTACAACCGCAGTAAAAACCGCCTTCTTTATCTCTACTCCACCCCTTATATTCTTCATCCACCAAAATACCGAAACTATTACTATTACCTGGTCATGACTACTCTTGACCTCCGTAAACATTAACCCCACCATCCAACTCGACCTCTACTCTATTATATTTATCCCCATTGCCCTATTCGTAACATGAAATATTTTGGAATTTTCAACTTGATACATAGGTAATGACCCTAAAGCCAATCTATTCTTCAAATATCTCCTAATTTTCCTCTTAGCTATAATCATCCTTGTATCCGCAGGAAATATCTTAGTCCTCTTCATTGGCTGAGAAGGGGTAGGAATCATATCCTTTCTTCTAATCGGCTGATACCACGGCCGAAGTAACGCCAATACTGCTGCTCTTCAAGCAATACTCTACAACCGAATTGGCGACATCGGATTTTTATTCGCAACCTGCTGACTACTAGTTAATACCTCATCCCTAAACCTTCACCACCTTCTTTCAATGACCACCCCAACCCACCTTTTAATTGCTGTTATCATAGCCGCTGCAAGCAAATCTGCCCAATTTTCCCTCCACCCATGACTTGCTTCAGCAATAGAAGGTCCCACACCGGTCTCCGCCCTACTCCACTCAAGCACTATAGTAGTTGCTGGGATCTTCCTCCTTATCCGCATCTCCCCCCTCCTCCAAAACAACCAAACTGCCCTAACAACATGCTTATGCCTGGGTGCCACTTCAACTATATTTGCTGCCACATGTGCTATCACCCAAAACGATATTAAAAAAATTATCGCTTACTCCACCTCTAGCCAACTAGGCTTAATAATAGTTGCCATCGGACTGAACCTCCCCCATCTAGCATTCTTCCACATCTCCACCCACGCATTCTTTAAAGCTATATTATTCCTATGCTCCGGCTCTATCATCCACAACCTTAATAATGAACAAGACATTCGAAAAATAGGGGGCCTACAAAACACCCTACCAATCACCACATCATGCATCTCCATCGGCAGTCTAGCACTCATGGGCACCCCATTCCTAGCCGGATTTTACTCAAAAGATGCAATCATCGAGACCATAAACATATCGACAGCAAATGCATTAGCCGTCTCTCTCACAATCATCGCTACCTCCTTCACAGCCATCTACAGCCTACGACTAATTTTTTACGCCTCCCTACGCCACCCACGCACCAATGCTATAATTATCGCCAACGAAAATACCCCACAAATCACAAACCCCCTCAAACGACTCGTATTCGGTAGCATCATTGCAGGGTTTATTATTCATCAACTAATCCTCCCCCAAACCCCCATAACACACACAATACCTACCCACCTAAAAATTAGTGCCCTACTAGTCACTGCTCTAGCATTCGTCATTGCAATAGACCTAGCTACAACCTCATGATCAAACCCACCAACTCACCACGCCCCATCAAAGACTATAAACACCTCCTTCTACTCATCAACCATTCACCCTTGTTCGTCCTCTGTATTCATGAACTTTGGACAAATTATCATAAATCACCTCCTAGACATAACCTGACTAGAAAAAGCAGGCCCTAAGGGCCTGATCAACCTACAGCTGCCCCCCATAAAAACTATCCAAAGTGCCCACACAGGCATAATCAAAACCTATTTATCAACCCTTACAATTACCCTCTTTCTATCAATAGTTATCTCACAACTCGCAAGGCCCCGCTATAATGACCCCGCACAACCTCCAATACAACAAATAAAGTCAACAACAAACCTCACCCCCCTAAAAATAATACCCACCCCCCAACCCCGAACATCTCAGACAAACCCAATCAACAAATACTTAAAGAATGTAATCCCTCACACACATCCAGACCCCCCGCCTCTCACTTAAAACCCCACAACATCCACCCCACCACCAACAACACGCCGTACATAATCAAATATACCATAACCACCGAACTCCCCCATGCCTCAGGATAAGGCTCGGCAACTAAAGCCGCACAATAACCAAACACTACCATTATACCCCCTAAATATACTAAAAATAGTACCAACGACAAAAACGTTACCCCACCATTTATTAACACAAAACACCCCGCCCCAGCCCCCCCCACTAACCCCAACGCCGCATAATAAGGCGAAGGATTAGAAGAAACACCCAACAACCCAGCCAATAAGACTATTTCAAAAATCATTATTCCTGCAAGGACTCTAACCTAGACCGATAGCCCGAAAAACTATTGCTGTCATTCAACTACAAGAACACTTATGACCCCGACACGAAAATCCCACCCAATCCTAAAAATTATAAACAACTCCTTCATCGACCTCCCATCACCCACCAACCTATCTTCTTGGTGAAACTTAGGTTCAATATTAGGAATCTGCCTAATCACCCAAATCATAACAGGCCTCTTCCTAGCAATACACTATACAGCAGACACCTCACTAGCATTTAACTCCATTGCTAATATTTGCCGGGACGTCAATAACGGATGACTCTTACATAACCTCCACGCCAATGGCGCATCCCTATTCTTTATCTGCATCTACCTCCACATCGGACGAGGGCTATATTACGGCTCCTACCTATTTAAAGAAACCTGAAACATCGGCGTAGCCCTCCTATTTCTTGTTATAGCAACAGCCTTCGTCGGCTATGTGCTCCCATGAGGACAAATATCCTTCTGAGGAGCCACCGTAATTACCAACCTCCTATCAGCAACCCCATATATGGGAACCACCTTAGTCCAATGAATTTGAGGCGGATTCTCAGTTGACAACGCAACCCTGACCCGATTCTTCACCTTTCACTTCCTACTACCATTCGTAATTATAAGCCTAACCATAATTCATCTCCTATTTCTTCACCAAACAGGATCATCTAACCCAACAGGGCTAAACTCCAATCTAGACAAAATTCAATTTCACCCCTACTTCTCGTACAAAGACTCCCTGTGATTCCTATTAATATTAACCTCTTTAATAATCTTATCCACCTTCTCCCCCAACATCTTAGGAGACCCAGACAACTTCACCCCCGCCAACCCCCTCGTCACCCCCCCGCATATTAAGCCGGAGTGATACTTCCTATTTGCCTATGCCATCCTACGCTCTATCCCCAACAAACTTGGAGGAGTCCTAGCCCTCCTTATATCTATTATAGTCCTATTTCTTATGCCTATCATTCACGCCTCCAAACAACGAACCCTCATATTCCGCCCCCTCACCAAAACACTCTTCTGACTTCTAGTAGCTAACACCTTCGTCCTTACATGAATTGGAGGACAACCAGTAGAAAACCCATTCATCATGATCGGCCAACTAGCCTCCATATTTTACTTCCTCATCTTTATCTTCTTACTCCCCGCTCTAACCTCCCTAGAAAACAAACTACTTACCCTAAGA